CCGGCCAATTCTGTTCCACTTAATCCCCTTTTCATGGTCACATATCTTTACGGCTAAGGAATGGGAAATCTTTCCCCTGTTACATGAATCAAATATTTCATTTCATCCGGGAAAAGCCATCTCTTTCTCAACAATGTCTTTGCCATTTGATCCAATAGCGTTCCGTTAGATAGGAAGAGATTTGATAAATACTGATAACTCTCGGATGGAGTATTAGAACGGAAAGATCCATTAGATAATGAACTATTGGTTCTAAGCCATCTCTGGCGATGAATCAACAATTCGAAGTGCTTTTCTTGCGTATTCTTGATGAACCAGCGTCTATATATAGATGTAGAAGGATTTGTTTGGGAAGTAATAAACCCCTTTGACATCTCTTCATCTGCAAAGAATTCTCGACGCGAAAACACAGAGACAAAGGGCTGATCTTTGAATAGGAAAAAGAATGGATCTGCAGGGTCCCAAATGAATTGGCTTATTCGAAAAAAGCCTTGTTCTTTGGACGATCTATCTCGTGTCTGGTACTGCATGGTTCCACTCTGCAAGAACTCCGAATCATTCTCTTGAAGCTCATCCTTTTTATGATAAATGATCCGCTTGCCCCGAAATGACCCGGCCCAATAGGGAAATCCCAATTCAGTGGGCCTTTCGATACAATCAAATAGATTGCCACAAGGGCGCCATATTCTAGGAGCCCAAACTATGTGATTGAATAAATCCTCCTCTATCTGTTGCGGGTCGAGGGCCCCTTCCCCTTCTTCAAACTCCGATTCGTATTTTTCATAGAAAAATCTCTGATCAACGATAGAAAAAGATCCATTTTGCATCATATCTAACGGATTCCTTGGTTCGGACCGAAGAAGTAATGTCACTCGGTTATTATCAAACTGACTGCAATCCTTTTCTGTCCGTGAGGATCCCGCCAGAGCGCCTTCTACTTCTAATAGGCCATGAACTAGATCAGAATCATTCTCAACGAATCCATAAGAAGTGATCCTATTTTTTTCACCGGATCCGGGTCCGGGTGAAGACCAAAGATCTTGAGCGACCGATCCGGCAGAACAACTCAAAAGATAAAGAAGTATCGTTAATTTCTTCATGCTCGTTCCAAGTTTGAAGTACCATTTGTACAAATAGGAATCTCCTTCCTTACATGATTTCTTCTTCATATAGATAGATATAGGATCTATGGGGCAATTACTTAGAAGTACATTTTGTGCAACAGCCCTTCCTATCTGATAGAAAAAGACCCCATGATCCTGAACCGATCTTACCTGGGATCGCAAATCCCAAGTTTGTCTATGAAGAGCGGATCTAATTGTATTAGTTTCTATAATTGATTTCTTCTGTGTAATACTAATTGATAGGGCCTCATTGATAAGTGCTACAAGATCTCGTGCATTGGAACCCATGGTTATGGACCCGAATCCGTTAGTATGGAACATTTTCTTTTCCAAGTGAAATCCCCTAGTATATGAAAGAATGAAAAAGTGCTTTCGTTGTTGTGGAATAAGAAGCCTTCGTATCTTAATGCATGTATTTAATTTATTCGGAGCTATTAGAGCGGGATCCACTTTTTGGGGAATATGAGTCGAAGCAATAACAAGAATATTTCTAGTGGAACATCTTTCACAATCCCTGGAGAGATAGTTCTCTAATAGACCGAGGGATAAGTAATTCGACTCATTCACATACAGATCATGAATGTTTGGAATCCATATTATGCAAGGAGACATTGCTTTTGCTAATTCGAATTGAAGGGTGATATCAAATCGGTCTATTTTCGGCGTCATATACATAGTTAGCACATTCGTCATAGTTAGCAGCTCCGTATCAAGGTCATCATCAATATCGTCACTATCATCAATATGGATATCGTCACTATCATCAATATCGATATCATCAATAAGATACTCTTTAGACTTGTCATCCAGGAACTTGTTCGGAAATACCGTAATGAAAGGAACATAGGAGTTTGCCGCTAGGTTTTTGACCAAACAGGATCGTCCAGTTCCTATAGAACCTATCACTAAAATACCCCTAGAAGGGGATAGGGCTAAGCGGAGCGAAAAGGGTTTTCCATGAGATGGGAAATGAAAACTATTAGCCCCACACGAGGTTTGTGAATAAGTGATTGTCTGATAATGAGCAAGGAATATCCGTCTTTCTGCTAAACAGAATCTATTGAACTCATAATTCATTAGATACTTTTTCTGAATGTCAACTAAGTATCGTAAGTAAATTGATCCCGGTTGTTCAATCATTTGATAACCAGAGTCATTCTTTGATAAAGGATCACTATGAGTCAGACTCAATAGAATTTGATTAATCCTTTTTTCTGTCATTAAGGTGGAGAACTGAACCAAGAATTCTCTTTCTTCATCATCAATCGAATCACTGTTCGCGACCCAGGATTCCATTTTATCATCAATCCAATCACCGTTCACATTTTTTCTTTTTCTTATCAATGAATAGATCTCTTTACTTGTACGACTTAGAT